GTTCGAAAAGGTCAAATCTTTGATGATTCCACCATACATGATTGAGTTGCGAAAACTTCTGGATAGGTATCCTACATCTGAACTGAATTCTTTCTGGTTAAAGAATCTGTTTCTAGTTGCTCTGGAACAATTAGGAGATTCTCTAGAAGAAATCCGGGGTTCTGTTTCTGGCGGCAACATGCTATTGGGTGGTGATCCCGCTTATGGGGTCAAATCAATCCGTTCTAAGAAGAAATATTTGAATATCAATTTCATCGATCTCATAAGTATCATACCAAATCCCACCAATCGAATCACTTTTTCGAGAAATACGAGACATCTAAGTCATACAAGTAAAGAGATCTATTCATTGATAAGAAAAAGAAAAAACGTGAACAGTGATTGGATTGATGATAAAATGGAATCCTGGGTTGCGAACAGTGATTCGATTGATGATGAAGAACGAGAATTTTTGGTTCAGTTCTCCACCTTAACGACAGAAAAAGGGATTGATCAAATTCTATTGAGTCTGACTCATAGTGATTATTTATCTAGTGATCATTTATCAAAGAACGACTCTGGTTATCAAATGATCGAACACCCGGGAGCAATTTACTTACGATATTTAGTTGACATTCATAAAAAGTGTCTAATGAATTATGAGTTCAATACATCCTGTTTAGCAGAAAGACGGATATTCCTTGCTCATTATCAGACAATCACTTATTCACAAACCTCGTGTGGGGCTAATAGTTCGTCTCATGAAAAACCCTTTTCGCTCCGCTTAGCCCTATCCCCCTCTAGGGGTATTTTAGTGATAGGTTCTATAGGAACTGGACGCTCCTATTTGGTCAAATACCTAGTGACAAACTCCTATGTTCCTTTGGTATTTCTGAACAAGTTCCTGGATAACAAGCCTAAAGGGTTTCTTATTGATGATATCGATATTGATGATAGTGACAATATTGATCATAGTGACGAGATTGATGCTAGTGACGATATCGATCTTGACCTCGATACGGAGCTGCTAACTCTGATGAATGCGCTAACTATGGATATGATGCCGGAAATAGACCGATTTTCTATCACCCTTCAATTCGAATTAGCAAAAGCAATGTCTCCTTGCATAATATGGATTCCAAACATTCATGATCTGGATGTGAATGAGTCGAATTACTTATCCCTCGGTCTATTAGTGAACTATCTATCCAGGGATTGTGAAAGATGTTCCACTAGAAATATTCTTGTTATTGCTTCGACTCATATTCCCCCAAAAGTGGATCCCGCTCTAATAGTTCCGAATAAATTAAATACATGCATTAAGATACGAAGGCTTCTTATTCCACAACAACGAAAGCACTTTTTCAATCTTTCATATACTAAGGGATTTCACTTGGAAAAGAAAATGTTCCATACTAATGAATTCGGGTCCATAACCATGGGTTCCAATGCACGAGATCTTGTAGCACTTACCAATGAAGCCTTAGCGATTAGTATTACACAGAAGAAATCAATTATAGACACTAATACAATTAGATCCGCTCTTCATAGACAAACTTGGGATTTGCGATCCCAGGTAATATCGGTTCAGGATCATGAGATCCTTTTCTATCAGATAGGAAGGTCTGTTGCCCAAAATGTACTTCTAAGTAATTGCCCCATAGATCCTATATCTATCTATATGAAGAAGAAATCATGTAACGAAAGGGATTCTTATTTGTACAAATGGTACTTCGAACTTGGAACGAGCATGAAGAAATTAACGATACTTCTTTATCTTTTGAGTTGTTCTGCCGGATCGGTCGCCCAAGACCTTTGGTCTCTACCCGGACCCGATGAAAAAAATGGGATCACTTCTTATGGACTCGTTGAGAATGCTTCTGATCTAGTTCATGGCCTATTAGAAGTAGAAGGTGCTCTGGGGGGATCCTCACGGACAGAAAAAGATTGCAGTCAGTTTGATAATGATCGAGTGACATTGCTTCTTCGGCCCGAACCAAGGAATCCTTTAGATATGATGCAAAATGGATCTTGTTCTATCGTTGATCATAGATTTATCTATGAAAAATACGAATCGGAGTTTGAAGAAGGGGAAGTAGAAGGAGCCCTCGACCCGCAACAGATAGAAGAGGATTTATTCAATCACATAGTTTGGGCTCCTAGAATATGGCGCCCTTGGGCCTTTCTATTTTATTGTATCGAAAGGCCCAATGAATTGGGATTTCCCTATTGGGCCAGGTCATTTCGGGGCAAGCGGATCATTTATGATGAAGAGAATGAGCTTCAAGAGAATGATTCGGAGTTCTTGCAGAGTGGAACCATGCAGTACCAGACACGAGATAGATCTTCCAAAGAACAAGGCTTTTTTCGAATAAGCCAATTCATTTGGGACCCTGCAGATCCACTCTTTTTCCTATTCAAAGATCAGCCCCCTGTCTCTGTGTTTTCACATCGAGAATTCTTTGCAGATGAAGAGATGTCAAAAGGGCTTCTTACTTCCCAAACAGATCCTCCTACATCT